TGAACAACGGAATTGAATCTATTTCTATTGATTGATTTATAGGCTCTGTCGTTCCTCCATAATATAATATTAACTCTTACGAGAAGCAACAAGAAGGAATCAATCGATTTTCTGGATAATTATATGGATTTAAACGGATGAGACATCCTGCAAATCATTTCCATACTAAACTAATAGAACCTTACTCTATAAAAAAAAAGATAAAATAAAAAAGGTGATGAAAGAAAAAGGATTGGGGTATGCGTAAAAATAAAATCTAATCCGCTTCTCAATAAAATCTCAATAAAAAGAGTTAAAGTCAATTTTTTTGTTTGAATAATTTTTCTTTTTCTTTTATAAATATAAAAAAGTGCTATTCTACGTTGAAGTTAATTGAATAATAGAAAAAGTTTCGTTTGCTCGATGAATTACCCCCCCCCTAACCCTTTTTGTTTGTCTACTACTTCTTATGAATCTAAACAAAGGAATTCCGATAGACCCGGAAACGAAGAAATAGTAATCTTTGGCGAACAAGAAAAAAATCATTATTATTTCGATACAATACAAGACGACACAAGAAAGGGTACAAAGTCCTTTTTCTTGTGTCGAATAGAAGATTTAGTAAGACTTATAATCCAGTACCCTTCCTTTCATTTATCCCGTCCTTGCCCTGTCTCCTCTTCCTTTGTTTTTGTATGCCTATTGTCTAGTGCTAGGAATGGGATACAAGTAAAGAATTCCATACATCCCGAAAAAATAGTATAAACAAAGCAAGCAAAGGGATTTACAGAATTTTTTGATCATATATATTTAATTGTATTGATCGACAAGAATTCCGCGTTTTTTACCAACTTGATGGTAAGGAATCTCTGGATCTAGAAATTCATTTCGTATAATTGAACCTTTTCAAACTGTTTCTTTTTAAGAACCAAAAAAATTTGTGCCAAAATAACGGATGCCAAGAAAAACAAAAGGCCCTGGGCGCGTAATGGATCTTGAAGCACTATTTCGGCATCTCCCTGACCAAATCCCCCTACATTAGGATTGCTTGTTAATGGTTGATCAAGCTTGATGGATTCACCCTCTGAAACAAGAAGTTCTGGTCCTGGAGGTATAATATCAACCACTTGGTGTCCATCCGATGCATCAACGATGATTATTTCATATCCTCCCTTTTCTTTGCGTACTATTCTGCTTACTATACCCGCGGATGTAGCATTATAGACTGTATTGTTACTCTTGCTCCCATCAGGATAAATCTGACCCCTTCCCCTATTCCCGCCTACATATATGGGATATTTTAAGAAGTGAACGTCTTTCTTCGTAGCAGGGTCGGGGGAAAGAATGGGAAAGACGATTTCACTATATTTCTGGCCTGGAACAGGACCTATTACAAGAATATTTCTTTTATTGGGACGATAACTTTGAAAAGACAGATTTCCTATCTTTTCTTTCACCTCGGGGGAAATACGATCGGGGGGGGCAAATTCGAATCCCTCGGGTAAAATAAGAACAGCCCCTACATTCAAAGCCCCTTTTTTACCATTAGCAAGAACTTGTTTCAGTTGCATATCATAAGGAATTCGAACAACTGCTTCAAATACAGTATCAGGAAGTACAGCTTGCGGAACTTCAATATCCACAGGCTTATTAGCTAAATGGCAATTGGCGCATACAATTCGCCCAGTTGCTTCTCGTGGATTTTCATAACCTTTCTGCGCAAAAATGGGATACGCATTTGAAATAGATGTTCGAGTTATTACATATATCATGATCGATACAGAAATAGATCGAGTGATCTGTTCCTTTACCCAAGAAAAAGAAAAAGTATTTCTATTTTGCATGATCCAATCATTCATCCAGGAATTTATACAATAAATTAGATAGGTAGCTAGTATAGTTCCCTATCCACGAGTCTGCCATTGTACTGAAATAATTCTATTGAAATAGGACAAATACCTTGAAGAGGTAGAAGTATAAAGAAAGAATAAGTCAAATGGAAAATGCTTTCTTTATGCGCGAAGAAAAATTTGGATTGATATCAGGAGATCAAATAAGTTCTTCATTCATTCATTGAATGATAAATGACTACAAGCGAAGGAGATACGCGATTTAAAAAACGGAAGATCCAATATTTCACAATTGTATCTAGAATAACTGGAAAAGTGGAAACAAGACCAGATATAATTTGGTCGTTATGAGCCAATCCAAAATCATTGTAGATCGAACCAATCATTAGTTCCCAACCGTGGGTCGAGTGAAATCCAATCCATAAATCAGTAACTAAAAGAATCGAAAAAGCTTTTATTGTGTCATTTAAGTTATAGAAGAATTCCTGAACCCAAGAATTAAGAATGACAAGTTCTTCATTACCCAGAATAAAATAACCGCTTAAAATAGCGAAACATATTATATTTGTCGAAGAATGCAAAATGATATGGAAATGATATTCATTGTGTGTTTTGACCAATTGTATCGTTTCCTTATGTATTCCTATACGAAGCTTTTGTATATTTTGTATATGTGTCTCTGGGTATTCTTTTATCATTTCATCCAACAAGAATAGTTCTTCTAATTCTAGGAATTTTTCTAGAACATTTTTCTCTTGAATATCATTCAAAAAAGTTTCGGATTGCCTAGTATTCCACCAATTAATAATCCAAGGTTCGAGACTTTTTTGAAATGAGAGAGAGACCCACCAGGGCAAAAATACTATAGATGCAAGATATGGGAGGGAAATCAATGCTTTCTTTTTTTTCATTTTTTTTATCTGTGAATTGTTAATGAACTGCTTCATTTGTCAACTCTATCTGATCTGATGTTTCTCTAAAGCACAAGTTCTATAACAAGGTATGGAACCCATGGATCTATTCCCATTTTTGTATAATAATTGACTCCTTAGATCCAGAAGGAATTAAGGAATATAGAAATAAAAGTAAGGGTCCTTTTTCGGATGAAAAAAAATTAGAAATACATAGATAGAGAAATAGATTTCTAATATATAAAAAGTAAATAAATTAAGTAATAAATTAAGTAAATTGGATTTCCGGGTATCTCAATTGGGAAAATTCGAACGAATTTCATCTTCATTTATTCCTTTCAATAAATACTCGAAAAACCCTCCCGGATCAATTCCATTAATTATTTCGAAATGTTGCACCGTCTAACCACAGCACAGGAATACGGTATCAGTTCAAAATCTGAGGCTTAACCTAAAAGGATTAATTCTGTATTACGAAATACATATTCGGATATTTGATGAATTCATACTTAATTAGACTTATTAGACTTTTTACTAGTATAAAAGAATTGAGTTGGGCCCTATACGCATACAAATACGCATACAAAAAGGTTTTGGTATAGAAAAAATGTATTCTTATTATAGTTTATTATATTTATTATATTATAGTTGGAATAGTTGTAGTTGTTCCATATACGTTCCCCAGCTTTTGTTTTATTCTAGCGGGTTGTTGCGTCAACGGAACGAGGAAATGGAATCTAACATGTTTTTCTCGAATGAACAGTTTGAGGAAACTTCAATTGTATTAAAAAAAAGGAAATTAGCAAGCTCCTTTTATTATGTGGAGAAAACATTCATTCTTCGTTCGGTTCATTTCAAAATACTTCAATTGGTACGCGCAAGAAATAGGCCAATTCAGCAGCTTTTTGCTCAATTTCTCGCGGAGTCAAATTCTCATCAGTACGAGTCAAGGGAATGTTTCCTTGGCCTCTGATTTCCATATAAAGAATACGACGAGGAAAAAGACCCTCTTTAACTTCCATTCTGATTGATTGGATATCTTTCATAAAGAAGCGAAGGAAGATGCGACGATTTATTCCAGGGAATCCCCAACGAAAAATACACATTATTCCTTCTTTTCTATCGAATCGGTCATAACCACTACCTACATTCCATGAAATTGTGCACCACAAATATGAACTAATGAATAGACCCGCGATCCCATAGAAAGACATCACGATTCCTTGTGGAAAAAAAATGATTTGCTGAGATGGAAATCCAGGTATCAGATTCCTACCAAGATAACTAGAAGTTCCAACCACTAAGAATCCTAGTGAACCTAAAAAAAGGATACAGGCCCAGCAAAAATTACTTGCTTTTCGAGACCCTGTTATAAGTTCTATCCATATATGTTCTGATCGCCAGTTCATACTATACTAGATCCAGTTGCATTCGATTGGAATTGAGAAAAAATTTTACTTTACTTTTCATGATGCCGAAGTAACTTTCATCAACTAGCACTAGTCTGATATGAACCATTAGGAATAATTGGTTAGATACATATACTTTCTATTATAAAAATATTCGCCGATCATTTTTAACCAGATATACCCGCATATCATATACATACATTTATGCGAATATCATGTATCCGCATGCATAACAGTTCTTTCGTTTGTGTTCGGAAAAAGCCACATATTGTCCCATATTACACTAAACAAATATCTGTATTATGATTCAGTGTTGAAATAAATTGATGAAATTTGGTCCCATCGGATCTAGACAATCTTATTTTTTTGGACATGAAGAAATAAAGAAGCCATTGCAATCGCAGGAAATACTAGGCCCACTAAAGGGACAAAAATAGAGGGTAAGTTAAGATCTGTCATAGAATGGGTACCTCGATTTAATATTTGTACCTATTATAAAGATATCTTATGATAAGTATCTCTATTATATAGAAACTATTCTAAATATAAATAATATTAATATTTAAGTAGTTAATAAGCGCAAGGAATGAGAACTAAATGAAGTGTACCTATTCGTCTTTTTAGACAAATATATATGATAATCCGCTTTAAGTTTAAGAAATTTTCTTATTCCCCCATCCTTTTCTTTTATTCTTTCTATCTTTCTAATATAATAAAAGAAAAGGTTTTTTATTAAAATTAACAAGTTTTTTATAAGTTCGCGACTCTAACTAAACTAATTCAATCCAACAAACAAAGATTCCTAGTAAAAAAGTAAAAAATGGGAGTTCTTGGTAGACATAGAAATCACT